AAAAATAATAAAATATAGATGCTTATCGTTCATTAATGAGAGGTGAATCTTATGATACAGAAGAGAAAGGTGAAGAAATATACAGAAGTATACACTTTAGGTCAACATATATGTATGTCTGCTCACAAAGCGAGAAGAGTAATTGATCAAATTCGTGGGCGGTCCTATGAAGAAACACTTATGATACTAGAACTTATGCCTTATCGAGCATGTTATGCCATTTTAAAATTGGTTTATTCTGCAGCAGCAAATGCTAATCACAATAAGGGTTTGAACGAAACAAGTTTAATCATTAGTAAAGCCGAAGTCAACGAGGGCACAACTGTGAAAAAATTAAAGCCCCGGGCTCGAGGACGGGGTTATCCTATAAAAAGATCCACTTGTCATATAACTATTGTATTGAAAGATATATCTTTAGATGAAGAGGAAGAAATAGATAAAAGGAAATTCTATAAATTAGAGCTGAGGAATACTTAAAGGAAGAATATTTTATATTATAAAAAATACAAATACGCTATATTATGTTATGCTTAAAAAAAATAGAATGAATAAAAAAAAAATACAAACAGATGTCACGTTTCACGATATATATAGTAGTGGGGGACTATGGGACAAAAAATAAATCCACTTGGTTTCAGACTTGGTACAACCCAAGGTCATCATTCTCTTTGGTTTGCACAACCAAAAAATTATTCAAAGGATCTACAAGAAGATCAAAAAATACGAGATTGTATCAAAAATTATGTGCAAAATAATATGAAAATATCCTCTAATGTAGAGGGAATTGCACGTATAGAGATTCAAAAAAGAATCGATTTGATTCAGGTCATAATCTATATGGGATTCCCCAAGTTATTAATAGAAGACAGGACTCGAAGAATCGAAGAATTACAGACGTATGTACAAAAAGAACTCACTTGTGTAAACCGAAAACTCAACATTGCTATTACAAGAATTGCAAATCCTTACGGGCACCCCAATATTCTTGCAGAATTTATAGCCGGACAATTAAAGAATAGAGTTTCATTTCGCAAAGCAATGAAAAAAGCTATTGAATTAACTGAACAGGCAGGTACAAAAGGGATTCAAGTACAAATTGCAGGGCGTATCGACGGAAAAGAAATTGCACGTGTTGAATGGATCCGAGAAGGTAGAGTTCCTCTACAAACCATTCGAGCTAAAATTGATTATTGTTCCTATGCAGTTCGAACTATCTATGGGGTATTAGGCATCAAAATTTGGATATTTGTAGACGAGGAATAATAAGAACTTACTTGACTTATATTTAGTTATATCTGGTGATAAAACAAAAAATGGCAAACTCTTTCATTCTTTTTCTGATAAATAAAAAAAAAAAAAAAGAACAATTCTATAAGGTTGAATAAAAATTCGATTAATCATTTGATATAATTGCTATGCTTAGTGTGTGACTCGTTGGTTTTTTTAGGGTTGGGATTCAAAAAAATGGACAGCCCATAGTACAAACTGATAACTATAGAACTAATAACCAACTCATCACTTCGTGTTATCTGGATAGAAAGAACCAGTCAAGATATGATATATAAGTCATATCATTGTAGCAACTGAAATCTTTTTTACATAAACAAACAAAAAAAATCTGATTATGGGTTGTAAAGCAATATAAAGTATACAGATAAATGGAAGGGTGAGAGAAAGATAGAAAAAGAATATTAATGATATAGAATTCCAATATGTAAGGTCTATGAGTCATCTCATATAAAGGGAATGTAATAAAGCATCAATACTGATTGATCCATAATTAGACAAATCCGTGCATAGAACAAAAAATCAAGAGCCCCGAGCCAATAAAGACTGAGAAGGTTGACTCAAGAATAAATTTAATTGGAGGCTCCGTTGTAAAATTCAGACCTAATCATTAATCGAGAAGTGGTGGGAACGACAGAACCTGTGAATGCATAAGATTCTATTGAAAACGAATCCTAATGATTCATTGAGTAGGATGGCGGAACGAACCAGAAACCTATTCATTTATTCTGAGAGGTCATGTCATAGACTAATCTTACAACTGAATGTTGAAAGAGTAAATATTCGCCCGCGAATTTTTTTTTTATTTCTAAGTTTTAGTCGATTCGAAATAAAAGGAAAAACAAAATAAAGATTCATTATAGCGTTCTACCAAAACGACATTATCTATAAATAGAATACGTGTTAAATTATATATTAAAACACAAAAAATTTCTAATTTATAATCGATTAGATCAAATTTCAAAGAATCCCACGATTCCATATATTATTAACCGTGTATTTTTTTTTGTTTAATTATTTAAAATTGTTTAATTCGCGAGGAGCTGGATGAGAAGAAACTCTCGTGTCCGGTTCTGTAGTAGAGATGGATGGAATTGCTAAACAACCATCAACTATAACCCCAAAAGAACCAGATTCCGTAAACAACACAGAGGAAGAATGAAAGGAATATCTTATCGAGGTAATCGTATTTGCTTCGGTAGATATGCTCTTCAAGCGCTTGAACCCGCTTGGATCACATCTAGACAAATAGAAGCAGGGCGGCGAGCAATGACACGAAATGCACGCCGCGGTGGAAAAATATGGGTACGCATATTTCCAGACAAACCTGTTACAGTAAGACCTACAGAAACACGTATGGGTTCGGGGAAAGGATCTCCCGAATATTGGGTAGCTGTCGTTAAACCCGGTAGAATACTTTATGAAATGAGCGGAGTAGCAGAAAATATAGCTAGAAGGGCTATTTCAATAGCGGCATCTAAAATGCCTATACGAACTCAATTCATTCTTTCTGGATAGGAATGTAGAAACAAACGAAAGGGGTTTTTGGGATGAAAAAAAAAACAATTGCAGATTTCTTTTTTTGTTTTGAACAAATAATATTTCTTTTTTTTATTTATACCTTTGCATTGAAAAAGAAAAAACCGATAAAAAAATGATATGATTCAACCTCAAACCCATTTGAATGTAGCGGATAACAGCGGGGCCCGAGAATTGATGTGTATTCGAATCATAGGAGCTAGTAATCGACGATATGCTCATATTGGTGACATTATTGTTGCTGTAATCAAGGAAGCAGTACCAAATACACCTCTAGAAAGATCAGAAGTGGTCCGAGCTGTCATTGTACGTACTTGTAAAGAACTCAAACGCGACAACGGTATGATAATACGATATGATGACAACGCTGCGGTTGTTATTGATCAAGAAGGAAATCCAAAAGGAACCCGAATTTTCGGCGCGATCGCCCGGGAATTAAGACAGTTAAATTTCACTAAAATAGTTTCATTAGCACCTGAAGTATTATAGGGGAAGACCTTAATATAGTATTTGAATGAAATTGATTAAATTTATTTAATTAATTAGTAAATTGTTTATCTATCACGTATATATCTTTAATAATTCATAAATATAAAAAAAAAAAAAAGAATTCATAAATATTAAAAAATTCAGAAAAAAAGAAAAAGAGCATGTTGATTATATCAAAATTCGGGGGAAACAAAAATCTTAGTTTATCATGAGTAAAGACACTATTGCTGACATAATAACCTCTATACGAAATGCTGACATGAATAAAAAAAGAACAGTTCGAATACCATCTACTAACATCACTGAAAATATTGTTAAAATCCTTTTACAAGAAGGTTTTATTGAAAACGTGAGAAAACATCAAGAAAGCAATAAATATTTTTTGGTTTTAACCCTACGACATAGAAGAAATAGGAAAGGACCATATAGAACTGTTTTAAATTTAAAACGGATCAGTCGACCCGGTCTACGAATATATTCTAACTATCAACGAATTCCTAGAATTTTAGGCGGAATGGGGGTTGTAATTCTTTCTACTTCTCGAGGTATAATGACAGACCGAAAGGCTCGACTAGAAGGAATCGGCGGAGAAGTTTTGTGTTATATATGGTAATCTTTCTAATAGCCGACACGGTCATATTTGTGAAAAAAGAGAAAGGACAAGTTTATAATATTATCCCTCTTACATTAGTTGATACTTCAAAGCGGTTTTACCTGGAATGAAACAACAAAAATGGATTCATGAGGGTTTAATTACTGAACAACTTACCGATGGTATGTATCTTCCGGATTCGTTTAGATAACAAAAAAATTATTCTGGTTTTTGTTTCGTAAAGGATTTCATGTAGTTTTATACGTATACTACCAGGAAATAGACTAAAAATTGAGGTAAGTCCTTATGATTCAACCAAAGGGCGTATAATTTAGAGACTTCAAAGCAAAGACTTGAATGATTAGGCGGTTTTTTCAATTTCAACATTCTTTCGTGAGGATACAATTCGAAATTAAAAATTTCAAGAAACTTATTTTCTTCCAATAAGTAGATTCGGAATTAAAAAAAGGAATGACAAATATGAAAATAAGGGCCTCCGTTCGTAAAATTTGTGAAAAATGTCGATTGATCCGTAGGCGGGGACGAATTATAGTAATTTGTTCTAACCCGAGACATAAACAAAGACAAGGATAATCTTTCTAAAACAAAAAGACTCTCGAAATCTAAAGGACCCGATGTACAGATGTACAAATAAATAAATAAAATAAGTAAAAAAAAAAAAAAAAGAATAAGGATCTGTTTTGACATGAAATGGATATATCCATATATCTCTGACTTATATTTATGAGATGATAAAATATGGCAAAACCTATACCAAAAATTGGTTCGCGTAGAAATAGACGTATTGGTTCACGTAAGAATACACGTAGAATCCCCAAGGGAGTTATTCATGTTCAAGCAAGTTTCAACAATACCATTGTGACTGTTACAGATGTACGGGGTCGAGTAATTTCTTGGTCCTCTGCCGGGGCTTGTGGATTCAAGGGTACAAGAAGGGGTACACCATTTGCCGCTCAAACCGCAGCAGGAAATGCTATTCGGACAGTAGTGGATCAAGGTATGCAACGAGCAGAAGTTATGATAAAAGGCCCGGGTCTCGGAAGAGATGCGGCATTAAGAGCTATTCGTAGAA